GCTAGTGTAGCTTAATGCAAAGCATAGCACTGAAAATGCTAAGATAAAACCTCAAAACTTTCACAAGCACAGCAGGTTTGGTCCTAGCCTCAGTGTTAATTATAACTAGACTTATACATGCAAGTTTCCGCATTCCGGTGAAAACGCCCTAATCATACTCTAATTTGATTAGATGTTGGTATCAGGCACATACATTGTCATAGCCCATGACACCTCGCTTAGCCACACCCCCAAGGGACTTCAGCAGTAATAGACATTGAAACATAAGCGCAAGCTTGAATCAGTCACAGTTAAAAGAGTTGGTTAATCTCGTGCCAGCCACCGCGGTTATACGAGTGACTCACATTAACACCTCACGGCGTAAAGGGTGATTAAAAATAATCTAACTTATACTAAAGTTAAGACCTCATCAAGCTGTCATACGCACCCATGAGTGGAAAATACATTTACGAAAGTAACTTTACTTAAATAGAACTTTTGACCTCACGACAGTTAAGACCCAAACTAGGATTAGATACCCTACTATGCTTAACCCTAAACATCATTAATAACCCTACCCTTTTTACCCGCCCGAGTACTACAAGCGCTAGCTTCAAACCCAAAGGACTTGGCGGTGCCCCAGACCCCCCTAGAGGAGCCTGTTCTATAACCGATAATCCCCGTTAAACCTCACCACTTCTGGCCATGTACCGCCTATATACCGCCGTCGTCAGCTCACCCCATGAGGGAATAAAAGTAAGCAAAACGGAACCTACCTCCAATACGTCAGGTCGAGGTGTAGCGAATGAAGTGGAAAGAAATGGGCTACATTTTCTATTAAGAAAAAACGAACAGTACAATGAAAAACTACTTAAAGGTGGATTTAGCAGTAAGAAGACCTTAGAATATTACTCTGAAACTGGCCCTGAGGCGCGCACACACCGCCCGTCACTCTCCTCAACACAAAAAATTACTACATAAATAAATTCAATTAACAAGAGGAGGCAAGTCGTAACATGGTAAGTGTACTGGAAAGTGCACTTGGAATAACCAAAATGTAGCTAAATTAGTAAAGCATCTCCCTTACACCGAGAAGACACCCGTGCAACCCGAGTCATTTTGAACCTTAAAGCTAGCCTAAATACCCAAAAACATAACAATATCAAATTCAACATCCTCCAAAACCTAACTTTAAAACATTTTCATGTTCCTAGTATAGGCGATAGAAAAGAAACTCAGAGCTATAGAAATAGTACCGCAAGGGAAAGCTGAAAAAGAAATGAAACAAACCATTTAAGTAACAAAAAGCAAAGACTAGACCTTGTACCTTTTGCATCATGATTTAGCAAGAACAACTGGGCAAAAAGACTTTAAGTCCACCCTCCCGAAACTAGACGAGCTACTTCGGAGCAGCATATTAGAGCAAACCCGTCTCTGTGGCAAAAGAGTGGAAAGACTCCCAAGTAGAGGTGAAAAGCCTACCGAGCCTAGTGATAGCTGGTTGTCCAAGAAAAGAACTTAAATTCTGCATTAATCTAGTTCAACTTACCATATGTATTGTATTCACTAAGGTATCTTGTAATAATTAATAGTTATTCAAAAGAGGTACAGCTCTTTTGAACTAAGAAACAACTTTCCAAGTTGGGTAATGATCATAATCCACTAAGGTGATACACCCCCAGTGGGCCTAAAAGCAGCCACCTGTAAAGCAAGCGTCATAGCTCCAGCCCTCACCTAACCAATAATCCCGATAATATCATCAAAACCCACTTCCCAATATTGGACAATTTTATCATTAGATAAAAGAACTTATGCTAAAATGAGTAATAAGAGGTTAAACCTCTCCCTGACACCAGTGTCAATCAGAAAGAATTAAATCACTGATAATTAACCGATGCCAACCTGAGGCTAACATACAAAAAGAAAGTTAACAAGAAAAACCCATCAGTAATATCGTTAACCCAACACAGGAGTGTCTACAGGAAAGATTAAAAGAAAATAAAGGAACTCGGCAAACACAAACTCCGCCTGTTTACCAAAAACATCGCCTCTTGCCATATAAGTATAAGAGGTCCCGCCTGCCCTGTGATAATATTTTAACGGCCGCGGTATCTTGACCGTGCGAAGGTAGCGTAATCACTTGTCTTTTAATTGAAGACCCGTATGAAAGGCATCACGAGAGTTTATCTGTCTCTATTTTCTAATCAATGAAATTGATCCTCTCGTGCAGAAACGAGAATGATTCCATAAGACGAGAAGACCCTATGGAGCTTTAAACACTTAAGTTAATTATTTACCCCACAAAAATACCTCCACGGACATAACGATTTTACAAATAAATTTAACTTAACTTATTTTTGGTTGGGGCGACCAAGGGGAAAAATAAAACCCCCTCATCGATTGAGCACTAAACATGCTTAAAAATTAGAATAACAATTCTAATTAATAGAACATCTACCGAACAATGACCCAGGATAATATTAATCCTGATCAATGAACCAAGTTACCCTAGGGATAACAGCGCAATCCTTTCTTAGAGTTCCCATCGCCGAAAGGGTTTACGACCTCGATGTTGGATCAGGACATCCTAATGGTGCAGCCGCTATTAAGGGTTCGTTTGTTCAACGATTAACAGTCCTACGTGATCTGAGTTCAGACCGGAGAAATCCAGGTCAGTTTCTATCTATGATGTTATTTTTCCCAGTACGAAAGGACCGGAAAAATGAAGCCAATACCCTCGGCACGCTTCCTTCCCATCTATTGAAATTAACTAAAATAGATAAGGGAAGACTAAAGCAAGCCAGAGATAATGGTTTGTGTTAAAGTGGCAGAGCCTGGTAATTGCGAAAGACCTAAACTCTTTAATCCAGAGGTTCAATTCCTCTCCTTAACTATGTTAAACCTTATTCTCCTCTACATCATTAACCCCTTAACCTATATCATTCCAGTACTACTAGCCACAGCCTTCTTAACACTAGTTGAACGAAAAATCCTAGGCTATATACAACTCCGCAAAGGCCCCAACGTAGTAGGCCCTTACGGGCTCCTACAACCAATCGCTGATGGTCTAAAACTATTCATAAAAGAACCAGTACGACCATCATTCTCTTCACAATTCTTATTCCTAATCACCCCAACCATTGCATTAACCCTAGCATTATTAATGTGAATACCGCTTCCCCTACCACATTCAATCCTAAACCTAAACTTAGGCTTATTATTTATCCTCGCCATCTCAAGCTTAACCGTCTACACAATTCTGGGATCAGGTTGAGCTTCAAACTCCAAATATGCCCTCATAGGAGCATTACGTGCTGTAGCCCAAACCATCTCATACGAAGTAACCCTCGGCCTAATCCTCCTATCCATGATTATTTTCACAGGCGGTTTCACCTTACACACATTTAACCTCTCCCAAGAAACAATTTGACTTATCATCCCAGGATGACCACTAGCTATAATATGATATATTTCAACATTAGCAGAAACAAACCGAGCTCCATTCGACCTTACTGAAGGCGAATCGGAGCTCGTTTCAGGCTTTAACATTGAATACGCAGGAGGACCATTCGCCTTATTCTTCTTAGCCGAATACTCTAATATTCTAATAATAAATACCCTTTCAGTTATCCTATTCCTAGGCACCTCTTATAACCCAACATCACCACAACTATCAACACTAAGTCTTATGTTAAAAGCAACAACACTAACCCTCTTATTCCTATGAATTCGCGCCTCCTACCCACGTTTCCGCTATGATCAACTAATACACCTAGTATGAAAAAACTTCCTACCACTCACCCTAGCCCTAATCTTATGACATACTGCACTTCCAATCGCTATAGCAAGCCTCCCCCCTATAACTTAAACGGAAGCGTGCCTGAATCAAAGGACCACTTTGATAGAGTGGATAATGAATGTTAGAATCATTCCTCTTCCTTAGAAAAATAGGATTCGAACCTACTCTTTAGAGATCAAAACTCTTAGTACTCCCAATTATACTACTTCCTAAGTAAAGTCAGCTAATCAAGCTTTTGGGCCCATACCCCAAACATGTTGGTTAAAATCCTTCCTCTACTAATGAACCCCCTAGTATTATCAATTCTAATCTCAAGCCTTGGATTAGGTACCACAATCACATTCATTGGATCACATTGACTTCTTATTTGAATGGGACTTGAAATTAACACAATAGCCATCATTCCACTAATAATTCAACAACAACACCCACGAGCAGTAGAAGCCACCACAAAATATTTCTTAACCCAAGCCACAGCCTCAGCACTCCTCCTATTTGCCGGGACAACAAATGCCTGAATAACAGGCCAGTGAGACGTCACTGAAATAATAAATCCAGTCTCTGCCACACTAATTACCATCGCATTAGCTCTAAAAATTGGACTGGCACCTATACACTTCTGACTACCAGAAGTTCTTCAAGGCTTAAACCTAATTACAGGACTCATCCTATCTACATGACAAAAACTTGCACCATTTGCAATTCTATTCCAACTTAATCACCTATTAAACCCACACTTACTCACCTTATTTGGCATTCTATCTATTATCCTAGGCGGTTGAGGCGGCCTCAACCAAACACAACTACGAAAAATCCTAGCATACTCATCAATTGCCCACCTAGGTTGAATAATTGTTATCCTCCATTACGCTCCCAACCTAACTCTCCTCAACCTAACCCTATATATCTTCATAACCACTTCCATATTTCTTCTATTCAATACATTCAACACCACTAAAATCAACTCCATCGCTTCATCAACAACAAAATCCCCCTTACTCACCATCATCACACTAACTACACTATTATCCATAAGCGGACTTCCACCACTAACAGGCTTTATACCAAAATGATTAATTCTCCAAGAATTAACCAAACAAAACCTAACAATCCCAGCCACCATTATAGCCTTAGCCACATTACTAAGTCTATTCTTTTACCTACGTCTATGTTATACTACAACCCTAACCCTCTCACCTAACCCCATCAATCATACCTCCTCATGACGAACAAAACTAAAACAACCAAACCTAATCCTAACCCTCACAACATCCATTTCCATCCTCCTCCTTCCATTAACCCCATCAATACTTACATTAATATCATAAGAAATTTAGGTTAAATAGACCAAAAGCCTTCAAAGCTTTAAGCAAGAGTGAAAACCTCCTAATTTCTGCTAAGACTTGCAAGACTCTATCTCACATTTTCTGAATGCAACTCAGACGCTTTAATTAAGCTAAAACCTTCTAGATAAATAGGCCTTGATCCTATAAATTCTTAATTAACAGCTAAGCGTTCAATCCTGCGAACTTTTATCTAGGCTTCTCCCGCCGTAGGGGCGGCGAGGCGGGAGAAGCCCCGGGAGAGCCTTAATCTCCGTCTAAAGATTTGCAATCTTAAGTATTTCTTATACTACAGGACTTTGATAAGAAGAGGATTCTGACCTCTCTTTACGGAGCTACAATCCGCCGCTTAAAACTCAGCCATCTTACCTGTGGCAATCAATCGTTGATTATTTTCTACAAATCATAAAGATATCGGCACCCTATATTTAATCTTTGGTGCTTGAGCAGGGATGGTTGGTACTGGACTAAGTCTGCTTATTCGAACAGAACTTAGCCAACCGGGGTCGCTCATGGGGGATGACCAGATTTACAATGTCATCGTAACAGCTCATGCCTTTGTAATAATCTTTTTTATAGTCATACCAATCATAATCGGAGGCTTTGGTAACTGATTAGTTCCTTTAATAATCGGTGCCCCAGACATAGCCTTCCCACGCATAAATAATATAAGTTTCTGATTATTACCTCCATCCTTTCTCCTATTATTAGCTTCCGCCGGAGTTGAAGCCGGGGCCGGGACAGGCTGAACCGTTTATCCTCCACTTGCAGGTAATCTTGCTCATGCCGGAGCTTCTGTAGACCTAGCTATCTTTTCACTTCACTTAGCCGGAATCTCCTCTATCTTAGCATCCATTAATTTTATTACCACCATTATTAATATAAAACCCCCAGCAATTTCCCAATATCAAACACCTTTATTTGTTTGATCAATTCTTGTAACAACCGTCCTCCTTCTGCTTTCATTACCAGTCCTAGCGGCAGGAATCACTATACTTCTCACAGACCGTAATTTAAATACAACCTTCTTTGACCCAGCAGGTGGAGGAGACCCCATCCTTTACCAACATCTATTTTGATTTTTCGGCCATCCAGAAGTCTACATTTTAATTTTACCAGGCTTTGGAATAATTTCCCATGTAGTTGCCTACTACTCAGGTAAAAAAGAACCTTTCGGTTATATGGGGATAGTTTGAGCAATAATAGCAATCGGACTACTTGGCTTTATTGTATGAGCCCATCATATATTCACAGTAGGAATGGACGTAGACACTCGAGCCTATTTCACTTCAGCAACAATAATCATTGCCATCCCTACAGGAGTAAAAGTCTTTAGTTGATTAGCAACCCTTCATGGAGGCTCTATCAAATGAGAAACACCAATACTATGAGCACTAGGTTTCATCTTCCTATTCACAGTAGGAGGTCTAACAGGCATCGTCCTAGCAAACTCATCCCTTGACATTGTTCTTCACGATACATACTATGTTGTAGCCCACTTTCATTATGTTCTATCAATAGGAGCAGTATTCGCCATCATAGCTGGATTTGTTCACTGATTCCCATTACTTACAGGATTCACACTACACTCCGCTTGAACAAAAGCTCAATTCCTAGTTATATTCATCGGAGTAAATATAACTTTCTTTCCCCAACATTTTCTGGGGCTTGCAGGTATACCACGACGTTACTCAGACTACCCAGACGCATACACCCTATGAAACGTGGTCTCATCTATCGGCTCCTTAATCTCCCTAGTAGCTGTCATCATGTTTTTATTTATTATCTGAGAAGCATTCGCCTCAAAACGAGAAGTTCTCTACATTGAACTCCCTCATACAAATGTAGAATGACTACATGGCTGCCCTCCACCTTACCATACATACGAAGAACCTGCATTTGTTCAAGTCCAACGACCATCTTACTAACTTTCAAGAAAGGAAGGAATTGAACCCCCATATGTTAGTTTCAAGCCAACCACATAACCACTCTGTCACTTTCTTGAGATTCTAGTAAAACCATTACATTACCTTGTCAGAGTAAAATTGTGGGCTAATACCCCACGAATCTTAAAAATGGCACACCCCTCACAATTAGGATTCCAAGACGCAGCCTCACCAGTAATAGAAGAACTCCTCCATTTTCACGACCATACATTAATAATTGTATTTCTTATTAGCTCCCTAGTTCTTTACATTATTGTAGCAACAGTTTCAACTAAGCTTACTAATAAATACATCCTCGACTCCCAAGAAATTGAAATCATCTGAACCATTGTCCCAGCAGTTATTCTAGTTATAATCGCATTACCCTCCCTACGAATTTTATACCTAATAGATGAAGTCAACGACCCCCACATCACCATTAAAGCACTAGGACACCAATGATACTGAAGCTACGAATATACAGATTACCAAGACCTAGAATTTGACTCTTACATAATTCAAACCGAAGATTTAAACCCCGGACAGTTCCGACTCCTAGAAACAGATCACCGAATAGTAGTCCCCATACAATCCCCCATTCGCGTTCTAGTTACAGCAGAAGATGTATTACACTCATGAGCAGTACCAGCTCTAGGTGTAAAAATAGACGCAGTCCCAGGACGCTTAAACCAAACTTCCTTTATCGTTTCACGACCAGGCGTATACTATGGTCAATGTTCAGAAATCTGCGGAGCTAATCATAGCTTTATACCAATTGTAGTTGAAGCAACCCCCTTAGAACACTTCGAAAACTGATCTTCATTAATACTAGAAGAAGCCTCATTAAGAAGCTAAACCGGGTCCAGCATTAGCCTTTTAAGCTAAAAATTGGTGACTCCCAACCACCCTTAATGACATGCCTCAATTAAACCCCAACCCTTGATTTTTAATCTTTCTCTTTTCCTGATTGTTCTTCCTCATTATAATACCACAAAAAGTAACCTCCTATTTATTCAATAATAACCCTACACTAAAAAATATTAAAAAACTCAAACCAGAGCCCTGAAACTGACCATGAACCTAAGCTTCTTTGATCAATTCCTAAGTCCCTCATTACTGGGAATTCCATTAATTGCCCTAGCAATTATTATTCCATGAACAATCTTCCCAACCCCATCCAACCGTTGACTTAATAACCGATTAATAACTCTACAATCATGATTTATTAACCGCTTTACTTATCAACTAATACAACCTCTAAACCTGGGAGGCCATAAATGAGCTACAATCCTTACAACACTAATACTTTTCCTCATTACTATCAATCTCTTAGGGCTTCTCCCCTACACTTTCACCCCAACTACACAACTATCACTTAATATAGCATTTGCCCTTCCCCTATGACTTACAACCGTCCTAGTTGGCATAATTAATCAACCAACCGTAGCCCTAGGACACCTTCTACCAGAAGGCACTCCAACTCTATTAACCCCTATTCTAATCATTATCGAAACCATCAGTTTATTTATTCGCCCATTAGCACTTGGTGTACGACTTACAGCTAACCTAACAGCCGGCCACTTACTAATACAATTAATTGCAACTGCAGCCTTCGTACTAATCACGATTATACCCACAGTAGCTCTACTGACCTCATTAATTTTATTCCTACTAACTATCCTAGAAGTAGCCGTAGCAATAATTCAAGCCTATGTCTTTGTTCTCCTACTAAGCCTATATCTACAAGAAAACGTTTAATAAAAATGGCCCATCAAGCACATGCATATCACATAGTTGACCCCAGTCCATGACCATTGACAGGAGCCGTAGCAGCCCTCCTTATAACCTCAGGTCTGGCCATTTGATTTCACTTCCACTCCTTATCTTTACTTTACCTAGGATTAATTCTGCTTTTCCTCACTATAATCCAATGATGACGAGACATTATCCGAGAAGGAACATTTCAAGGTCACCACACACTACCTGTACAAAAAGGGTTGCGTTACGGAATAATCTTGTTTATCACATCAGAAGTCTTCTTCTTCTTAGGTTTTTTCTGAGCCTTCTACCACTCCAGCTTAGCTCCAACCCCTGAACTAGGAGGCTGTTGACCACCAACAGGTATCTACCCATTAGACCCATTCGAAGTCCCACTCCTTAACACAGCCGTACTATTAGCCTCCGGAGTCACTGTCACCTGAACACACCACAGTATTATAGAAGGAAACCGAAAAGAAACTATTCAAGCCTTAACCCTTACAATTATTCTGGGGTTTTACTTCACCATACTCCAAGCCATAGAATATTATGAAGCCCCATTCACTATTGCCGATGGAATTTATGGAACAACATTCTTTGTTGCCACAGGTTTCCACGGCCTCCATGTAATTATTGGTTCAATATTCCTATTGATTTGTCTTTTACGACAAATTCAGTACCATTTCACATCAGAACATCACTTCGGTTTCGAAGCTGCCGCATGATATTGACATTTCGTCGATGTAGTCTGATTATTCCTTTATGTCTCGATCTATTGATGAGGTTCATAAAACTTTTCTAGTATAACTAGTACAAATGATTTCCAATCATTTAATCTTGGTTAGAACCCAAGGAAAAGTAATATGAACCTCATCACATTTACTATCGCCCTCACGGCCCTCATTTCCCTAATCCTTGCTTTCATCGCATTTTGACTGCCAGTACTTAACCCAGACAATGAAAAAACATCCCCATACGAATGTGGATTTGACCCTTTAGGATCTGCACGCCTACCTTTTTCTCTGCGTTTCTTTTTAGTAGCAATTCTCTTCCTACTTTTTGACTTAGAAATTGCCCTTCTCCTTCCCCTCCCCTGAGGGGATCAACTTGATTTCCCTCTCATCACCATTCTCTGAACAGCCACTATCCTTATTCTACTTACCCTAGGCCTTATCTACGAGTGATTACAAGGAGGACTTGAATGAGCAGAATAGGTATTTAGTCCAACACCAAGACCATTAATTTCGGCTTAATAAATTATGGTGAAAATCCATAAATACCTTATGTCTCCTATCCATTTTACCTTTACCTCAACATTCATATTAGGCCTAACCGGACTCGCCCTCAATCGCTCACACTTACTATCAGCACTAATCTGCTTAGAAGGAATAATATTATCCCTATTTATCGCAATCGCCCTATGATCTTCAACAATAAACTCCTCTTCCTGTTCATTAGCTCCCATAATCTTATTAACATTCTCAGCTTGCGAAGCTAGCTCGGGGTTAGCCTTACTAGTAGCCGCAACCCGAACTCACGGCTCTGATCAACTCAAAAATCTTAACCTACTACAATGCTAAAAATTATTATTCCAACAATCATATTATTTCCAATCTCCTGACTAGCACCCAAAAACTGACTATGAACTTCCTCTATTGTTAGTAGTCTATTAATCGCTACAACAAGTTTATTCTGATTTAAATGAAATCTCGAAGTAGGCTGAGAATTTTCTAATTTATATCTAGGAGTAGATCCATTATCCTCCCCCCTGCTTACACTAACCTGCTGACTTCTCCCCTTAATACTTCTTGCCAGCCAAAATCATCTAAATAAAGAACCCCAACCACGTCAACGTACATTCATTACATTACTCATCTCATTACAACTCTTCCTAATTACAGCTTTTAGTGCCACAGAAATAATCATATTTTATATCGCATTCGAAGCCACACTTATTCCAACACTTATCATCATTACCCGCTGAGGTAATCAAGCCGAACGATTAAATGCTGGTACTTACTTCCTATTCTACACACTCATAGGGTCACTTCCCCTCCTTATCGCACTCCTCACTCTACAAAAAGACCTCGGAACACTCTCCATACTAATCCTACAATATCCCCAAACTCACAATACATTAACATGAGCCAATAAATTCTGATGAATCGCATGCCTAATCGCATTCCTTGTCAAAATACCCCTCTACGGAGTACACCTTTGACTACCCAAAGCCCACGTCGAAGCCCCCATCGCTGGCTCCATAATCCTAGCCGCAATCCTCCTTAAACTAGGAGGCTATGGCATAATACGAGTCATCATCATACTCAACCCCCTCACAAAAGAAATAATCTACCCTTTCCTAATTCTAGCCATCTGAGGCATTATTATAACCAGCTCTATTTGCCTACGACAAACGGACCTCAAATCATTAATTGCCTATTCATCAGTAAGCCATATAGGTCTTGTAGCAGCAGCCATTCTAATCCAAACACCATGAAGCTTTGCAGGAGCTACTGCTTTAATAATTGCCCACGGCCTCATTTCCTCGGCCCTCTTTTGTTTAGCTAATACTAACTACGAACGCACTCACAGCCGAACATTACTTTTAACCCGTGGAATACAAATTATTTTACCCCTAATAGGAACTTCATGATTCCTCATTAACCTCGCAAACCTTGCCTTACCCCCCACCCCTAATCTAATAGGAGAACTTCTAATTATCACCTCCCTATTCAAATGATCCCATTGAACTATCCTCACAACAGGCTTGGGCGTCCTACTAACAGCCTCTTATTCACTTTACATGTTTACCATAACACAACGAGGCCCAACACCACAACACCTACTCTTTATCAACCCCACCCACACACGAGAACACCTTCTTATTTATCTTCACCTAATCCCAGCACTCCTACTCATCCTTAAACCAGAACTCATCTTAGGATGAACAACCTGTAATTATAGTTTAAATAAAACACTAGACTGTGGTTCTAAAAATAAAAGTTAAAATCTTTTTAATCACCAAGAGAGGTCCGGGACAAAGAGAACTGCTAATTCTCCAATTCATGGTTCAAATCCATGGCTCACTTGCCTTTGAAAGATTGCAGTTATCTATTGGTCTTAGGAACCAAAAACCCTTGGTGCAATTCCAAGCAAAAGCTTATGAACTCATTAATCTTCAATTCAACATTCTTTCTCATTTTCATCCTACTTATTTACCCCCTCCTATCCTCCACCGCCCACCCCAAAGAGCTTTCTAACATAAACTGATCTTCAACACATGTCAAAACTTCCGTAAAAATTTCATTTTTCATCAGTCTTATCCCACTCCTTATATTCCTAGATCAAGGGCTAGAGTCAATTACAACAAACTGAAATTGATTAAATTTAGAAACATTTAACATTAATATCAGTTTCAAATTTGACATATACTCCACCATTTTCACTCCAGTAGCTCTCTATGTCACATGATCTATTCTTGAATTCGCCTTATGGTATATACACTCAGACCCTAATCTTAATCGATTCTTTAAATATCTCCTATTGTTCCTAATCACAATAATCATCTTAATCACCGCTAATAACCTATTTCAACTATTTATCGGATGAGAAGGAGTTGGTATTATATCATTTCTACTAATTAGCTGATGATTTAGTCGAACAGACGCTAATACTGCCGCCCTTCAAGCAGTAATCTACAACCGTATTGGAGACATTGGACTAATTATTAGCATAACATGACTAGCTATAAACCTTAACTCATGAGAAACCCAACAATTATTTCTCCTATCAAAAAATATAGACCTAACTCTACCTGCACTTGGCCTAGTACTAGCCGCTGCTGGAAAATCAGCACAATTCGGTCTTCACCCTTGACTCCCATCAGCTATAGAAGGCCCCACCCCAGTCTCCGCCCTACTCCACTCTAGCACAATAGTAGTAGCTGGCATCTTCCTATTAATTCGTCTCCACCCTCTATTTCAAGAAAACCAATTAGTTTTAACTACTTGCCTCTGCTTAGGTGCACTTACTACACTATTCACAGCCACCTGCGCTCTAACCCAAAACGACATTAAAAAAATCATTGCCTTTTCCACCTCAAGTCAACTAGGACTGATAATAGTCACAATTGGTCTTAACCAACCCCAACTAGCCTTCCTCCATATTTGCACACATGCTTTCTTTAAAGCCATATTATTCCTCTGCTCTGGTTCTATCATCCACAGCCTAAATGATGAACAAGACATCCGAAAAATAGGAGGCCTACATAAACTTTTACCATTCACTTCATCAACCTTGATAATCGGTAGCCTAGCCCTAACAGGTATACCTTTCCTATCCGGCTTCTTCTCAAAAGACACCATCATCGAAGCCATAAACACATCACATCTAAACGCCTGAGCCCTCACCCTAACTCTCCTAGCCACCTCATTCACCGCCATCTACAGCCTCCGCTTAGCCTTTTTTGCTTTAATAAACTTCCCACGATTCTCATCACTTTCACCAATCAACGAAAACAACCCATTACTAATAAAACCACTCAAACGCTTAGCTTATGGAAGCATTCTAGCTGGCTTTATCATTACTTTAAACATAACACCAACAAAAACCCAAATCATAACCATATCACCTCTCCTTAAACTATCAGCACTCCTAGTAACAGCTACAGGCCTCATTTTAGCTCTAGAACTCACTAACCTAACAAAAACACAACTCAAAATTAACCCAAATTTACTAACCCATAACTTTTCCAACCTATTGGGTTATTTCCCATCAATTATACATCGTCTAGTTCCAAAAATAAACCTACAATGAGCTCAAAACATTTCAACCCACTTAATTGATCTCTCATGAAGTGAGAAAATTGGACCAAAAAACACAATTATCCAACAAACACCAATAATCAAAATATCTACACAACCGCAACAAGGCTTTATTAAAACTTACATTATAATTTTTTTCCTCACACTCACACTATCTTCCCTAATAACTTTAATCTAAACTACACGTAAAGTCCCTCAAGACAAACCACGTGTTAATTCCAACACCACAAACAATGTTAAAAACAGTATTCATCCACCTAAAACTAATATAAACCCACCATGAGAATATAACATAGCTACACCACTAAAATCCCCCCGAATTATCTCCAACCCATTAATCTCCTCACCACTAAATCAGCCCCAACCTCAACCCTCCACAAAACAACTATTAAAATAAACAAGACCCCCAAAATAACTAAAAACATAAAACAATACAGATCAGTCCCCTCATGACTCAGGGTAAGGTTCGGCAGCCAAAGCTGCCGTATAAGCAAAAACAACCAATATTCCACCTAGATAAATCAAAAATAAAACTAGAGACAGAAAAGAACTTCCAGATCCAACCAATAAACCACAACCAACCCCAGCTGAAACCACTAACCCTAACGCAGCAAAATAAGGAGAAGGGTTTGATGCCACTGCCATTAAACCTAAAACAAAACAAATTATTAAAACAAATAAAAAATAAGTCATCATTCTCACTTAGACTTTAACTAAGACCAATAATCCGAAAAACTATCGTTGTTATTCAACTACAAAAACTTAATGACCACAAACATCCGAAAAACACATCCCCTATTCAAAATTATTAATCATGCTCTAATTGACCTTCCAGCCCCCATCAACATCTCCACTTGATGAAACTTTGGCTCACTATTAGGACTCTGCCTCATTATTCAAATCCTGACAGGATTATTCCTAGCCATACATTACACAGCAGACATCTCGACTGCATTTTCATCAGTAACCCATATTTGCCGAGATGTTAATTACGGCTGACTTATCCGCAACACCCACGCCAACAGTGCCTCTCTATTCTTCATCTGCATCTATCTCCACATAGCTCGAGGCTTCTATTACGGTTCATATCTGTACAAAAAAACATGAAATATTGGAGTAATCCTGTTATTTCTATTAATAGCCACCGCCTTCGTAGGTTATGTCCTCCCATGAGGACAAATATCCTTCTGAGCCGCTACAGTCATTACAAACCTCTTCTCTGCCTTCCCTTACATTGGAGACATGCTAGTACAATGAATCTGAGGAGGTTTCTCAGTAGACAACGCCACCTTAACCCGGTTCTTCGCCTTTCATTTCCTATTTCCGTTCCTAATTGCAGCACTAACACTCATTCACATCCTATTCCTTCATGAAACCGGTTCCAACAATCCTACAGGATTAAACTCAGACATAGATAAAATCCCATTTCACCCATACTACATTTACAAAGACCTCCTAGGATTCTTCATTATAATCTCTTTACTCGCCATTCTAGCCTTATTCCTACCAAATATTCTAGGCGACACAGAAAACTTCATTCCCGCAAATCCATTGATTACACCTCCCCACATCAAACCAGAATGGTATTTCCTATTCGCCTATGCTATCCTACGCTCCATCCCTAATAAACTAGGCGGAGTCCTCGCCCTCATCTTCTCCATCCTCATTCTTATATTGGTCCCCCTCCTACATACCTCTAAACAACGAAGTTCCACATTCCGACCCATCACACAACTCCTCTTCTGAACACTCGTAGCAAACACTATTATTTTAACATGAATCGGAGGACAACCAGTTGAACAACCTTTTATTATTATTGGTCAAATTGCTTCAATCACTTACTTCTCATTATTCCTAATCCTCCTACCCGCAGCCGGCTGATGAGAAAACAAAATACTTAAACTTTAAAACCAGTTCTGGTAGCCCAAATAACTAAGGCATCGGTTTTGTAAACCGAAGATCGAGGGTGAAAACCCCTCCCAGAACTAACGCATTTCAGGAAAAAGAGGGTTGAACTCCCATCCTTGGCTCCCAAAGCCAAGATCTTCATTAGACTACCTCCTGGAAAGCCTAACAATCTGACTACTCGCGTTTTTTGCGGGTTAGTCAGATTGACATATCTATTATTAGGCCCCATACTACCTAATATCCACATACCATACTATGCTTAATACTCATTTATTGAATTACCCCTATTCCATAACACATTTGCATATCCCCATATTCCTATGTATAATACTCATTAATAGACTTACCCCTATATCATAACATATATATGCTTAATTCCCCATTAATAGACAATCCCCTAATATATCACATCTTACATATCCTTAACGATCATTAATACAGAATCCTCATCTTCATTACATTCGTTCTTTCCTCCTCATAACACTTATTTTCCCATTAATTATGCGGGCTGGCGAGAAATAACCAATACTCTTATCTATCCCCCTTTGCACGGTTTGTGGTACGGTAGTCGAATAATCCCCATCAACTGCTCAAACCCACATTTGGCACCCTTAAAAAGGTATACGTCTCTTAATTGCGTCAGAACTCCTTTCACCCTAGTTCCCTTAGTTGTCATTTCGACTCTTAATCGTCTCAAGATTTCTAAGTCCTCCCAATCTTTTTGGGGGGGGATGAAGCAATCGTAAACCCGCCAGGGTTGAATTGGCTCTATCTTTTAAACCTGTACTATCCTCGACATAATATTTGCATGACCTAACTACTTTATAATTCAATAGGACATTATTTGTCAAGTAAGCTATTTAATCGTTACGGGAGAATACCTAAGAAATTATAACTGACAAATTGGGTGATGGTTAATCTGACATTCGTTCAGTAAAGACATTTCATGGGTTTCGCTCATTTGGTGGTTGTCAAAACTTCTTAATTAATGTAAAGAGCATTTAATTATATGGTACATAAGTCTATATTTCGGACATAACCATATTATATAGGTGCCCCTCTGGCTTCGAAAGGAAAAAAAAAAACCCATACATCAATTTTTCGGGAAAAACCCCCCCTCCCCCCAAAACACCCGGAATCCTCGAAAAACCCCTAAAACGAGAGCCGATCGTATATTTTTTTTTTGAAAGAAAAAATGATTTGTGGAAAAAATTATCATCATTATATATAGTATCATTATGTTAT